TCCGGTGTGGATCAACCAGAAGAAGTATGCATAAAAGTATTTGCCCCAAGGAGGAACCCGCGAATTCCGTCTGTTTTCTGGGTTTGGAAAAGTGTGGATTTTCAAGAGCGGGAATCCTATGATATGTTGGGAATCTTTTACGATAATCATCCACGCCTGAAACGTATTTTAATGCCCGAAAGTTGGATAGGATGGCCTTTACGGAAAGATTATATTGCCCCCAATTTTTATGAAATACAAGATGCTTATTGAATGATAAGAAACTTATATTCACTTCAAGAGTTGCAAATTAAACAAATATATATATATTCTAAATATACGAAATGTTTGTACACTCTGTTCTAGATCAAACAAGCATATACAGTTTATTCGGATTATGGTTAGTTAAAAAAGAAAACGAATTAGGAATTTTAATTAGAAAGTTGGGAAGAGACTTTTCTTTTTAATGAGCTAAGGCAATAGAATGAACCAAACAATTTTTGTATCATGAGCTTTGTACCGCGAACATCGAACATCACTTAGATGGTCTGTAGAAAGTCACGTAATTTAGGGGGGAAATGAAGAAATAGAAAAAAAGAAATGAGAGGAAGTCGGATTCTATTTGTACTATATCTGATATACATCTTGTCTATTCTCATCCTTTACCCCCCCCCTATTCACTAATTAAACCTTTTCGAATATGTATAAAAAATAAATAAAAAACGAAAAAACCAACCCCCCCCCCTTTATATACTCTTTACCCATCTATTTGATAGGTGGGGTATATCTCTAGACACCTAGAGAAATAAGTTACGTATGTGCAGGATCTAATAGATCCATATCCATTTTTTTTAATAGATACTCATCCAAATAAATCGTGTGCCAGGAACCAGATTTGAACTGGTGACACGAGGATTTTCAGTCCTCTGCTCTACCAACTGAGCTATCCCGACCATTCCCTACGCATCATCTACTCATTTTATTTGAAAACTGGAGTCTATGTCAATTAAAAAGGTGAAAGGGTATTACAAAGTCTTATCTAGCCCCCCTAATTTCCTAGATCTTGAAAAGAATACTTTGTATGTAAGTCTTAGTACGAGTAATGATATGTGTTGGGGATCATTCAAATGAGTGGAGTACTCCTTGCTCAAAGCTGTTCATGTATAATTTATATCACAAGACTGTTGATAAGATCAAAAATTTGCTGCTCGAATACCTTTGTGGAGGAAGAGACCCATTTTTGATTTGAACCGTTAAAAAAAATAGGAAAATGAGTTAGCTAATCAAAAGCGCTTTTTGGGGATAGAGGGACTTGAACCCTCACGATTTATAAAGTCGACGGATTTTCCTCTTACTATAAATTTCATTGGTGTCGGGATTGACACGTAGAATGGGACTCTATCTTCATTCTCATCCGATGGGTTGGTTCGTCAAAAGATCTACCAAACTGGGGAGTAAATGCTTTAATTTAATAAACGAATATAATATTCGATTCTTTCTTCAACTTGGAATCGATTCACAAAAATTCTTCCATTTTTTTCATATTCATAAAAAAAAATTCGGGTCGTCATCAATATTTTTGCATTCTTTATTTATTATATCATAGTATAGTCTTTCTATTTACGTATACCTATAGGTTTCTGCTTCATCACTTTTGGAGTTTAGATCGAAAAATTCTTATAACATATTACAACGCAAGACAGTCAATTCCATTTGTTAGAACAGCTTCCATTGAGTCTCTGCACCTATCCTCTTTTTCTTTACTTTTGGAAAGCAGGAGTTGGCTCAGGATTGCCCATTTCTTTAATTCCAGGGTTTCTCTGAATTTGAAAGTTATCACTTAGTAAGTTTCCATACTAAGGCTCAAACCAATTAAGTCCGTAGCGTCTACCGATTTCGCCATATCCCCTCTTTTTTTGTATGTTGAAAGATTTCAGTGTGATGTACTTTCCCCCTCTTAATCCTTTTATTTATGCCGGAACCTTTTACTTTTAATTCTCTATATAAATTGAATTCATATACTGAAGGGAGTTTCATACTTTTGTGTTTGCCTATTTTCTTTCATTTCTGGTGGGAGCTTATATTTGATATGGGCCAACCATAAAGAATTCTATCGCTTTTTTATCTTCAATTCAATATAGACGGATATCTATCACTATATATATGAACCCTTTTTAATTTTAACTTGAAAGTTGAAATACTCAAAGGATCGATTCTTTTTTTCTTAGTTTCCAAATAAAAGCAACCGGAATGTCTTATTCTGATCTGAATTACACCCTTATCTATCATTTTTTTATTTGATTCAAATTAAATATCTATTTTTATTTTATAGATAGAACTCATAATTGAATTCAAATTGAAAAATTTTATTAAGATTTCTAAATAAATGTATATTAAAAAGATTCTAAATTTTTATTTTTTTTATTTATAAAAAAAGATAAATGTATTATTCAAATTGTTAGGATTGGAGTGTAATAAATAAAAAATTCTCGATCGGTATAGGAATCCTTATCTTATTTATATATTATTTATATACTCTATTTACTGCTTACTGCAATATAGGTTTGAAATCCATTTCTATTCTTTATTTTTTATGATTTATGAATAGTTAATAGCTAAGATATGGTTTTTGGAATTATTATGCATGTAAAGTTTCTCTTATGTGAGCCCGCTTAGCTCAGAGGTTAGAGCATCGCATTTGTAATGCGATGGTCATCGGTTCGACTCCGATAGCCGGCTTTTTCTATTTGTTCTATTTTTTATATGATTGAGGATGTTTCTTTTAAATTAAAGAATAAAAGATACCTTTCCTTTTTCAAAAGGTCGACGCTTTCTTATGTCTCGGCAGAACAACTCAACGGGTCTTTTTTCGTATTTGTATTTTCGATGTTTTTTTTTATTTTATATGTTGGTTTGTATATTATTCTATTCGTTCTTTTTTATTACTTAATTACTTAATTTTTATTATATTAATAAAATGTAATCTATAATTCGATTCTATGTTTTTGAGTTCTTTCTATTATATTTATTTCGATTCTATTCCCCAGAATCGAAATAAATATAATAGAAAGAACTTCAAAATGAAATAGTAACTAAACTAAGAATAAATGTATACAATAATTAAATTAATGTATATATATACTAAATACTCAAATACAATTCCAATAATTCTAAAAATTGAAATACTAAAATTACTAAATGAAATTTCAAATCCAATAATAATGCATTTTAATAAAAAAACAAGGAGGAACTTCGGCTACGTACATCTTTCATCTCACCTTTCCGTCTAGTGCCATTATTCGTTCTAGTCCAATTAATAGAATACTTCAGGGGATTTCACTTCATTTATCATTTCGTTCAGTTTTAATAAAAAAAAATGAAATATCAATAACAATAAATAAGGAGTTTTTATGTCGCGTTACCGAGGGCCTCGTTTCAAAAAAATACGACGTCTGGGGGTTTTACCAGGACTTACTAATAAAAAGCCTAGAGATCTTAGAAACCCATCACGTTCCGGGAAAAGATCTCAATATCGTATTCGTCTAGAAGAAAAACAAAAATTACGTTTTCATTATGGTATTACAGAACGACAATTACTTAAATACTTCCGTATCGCGAGAAAAGCCAAAGGGTCAACAGGTCAAGTTTTACTCCAATTACTTGAAATGCGTTTGGACAACATCCTTTTTCGATTGGGTATGGCTCCGACTATTCCTGGAGCCCGCCAATTAGTTAATCATAGACATATTTTAGTTAATGGCCGTATAGTAGATATACCAAGTTATCGTTGCAAACCCACCGACGTTGTTATGGCGAAGGATAAGCAAAAATCCAAGGCTCTCGTTCAAAATTATATGGATTCATCTCATAGTGAGGAATTGCCAAAACATTTGACTCTTCACCCATTCCCATATAAAGGGGTAGTAAATCAAATAATAGATAATAAGTGGGTCGGTTTGAAAATAAATGAATTGCTAGTCGTAGAATATTATTCCCGTCAGACTTAAGCCTACCTTAAATAAAAGGGTTTCGGAAAAAATGAGCCTCCTTTCTTCAAACTAAATTGATTTAAGATTAAGGTAAGGGTTTTTATTCGTATTTTTCGCACTCATGTATCATAGATCGACAGAGATTTTTTATTTCTTGTCGACCTTATTCCATTATTTTACATATCGCAGTAATTTCATTAGAAATCGAAAATATATCTAGAATATATATATATAAAGATAAAAAGAAGGATCTGCCTCTTTCTTGGTTCATTTGTTGCGACCGGAGCTGTTGCTGAGTTAGGTGAAGGTACGGAAAGAGAGGGATTCGAACCCTCGGTAAACAAAAGTCTACATAGCAGTTCCAATGCTACGCCTTGAACCACTCGGCCACCTTTCCTACACAAGAATTATGACCCAGGAACCGAACGAATAGCGAGTTATTACTTTTTGCCGGGGGGGGTTGGCTAGGTAAAGCACAATCAACCAATTCTAACTAAAAAAATATCCCATTTTTGATAAAGATCTTTTCAAGGATCGGGGATTCAAACAAAACAGTTTTTCTTGGGAAAATTTAAAAGATATATTTTTCATATTTGCGAAGATACTGTTTCCGCCCTTATCTGATATGATATTTATGCGGGATTAAATCAATGAATTGGAAGGAATAAACGGAGTGATGGGTTTATGTTTTTAGACTAGGATTAATGGATATCTTTGGATTATGATTCCATTTAAACGACGATTCCATAAAACTTATAAAATGCAGTTATTTGAAAGTTTTCACCGAAAAGGGTGATTATTTCATAGATATTTTACAAATACCTGACTCATCCTGCCTGGGGCTATTTGGTTGTATAGTGTCTACTCATTATGCACATAACACAAACAAAAGAGATGGTTATTCCATTTAGATTATAGAATAATTATTCGCCTATCCCCCCCTCTTTGGATCCTAATCCAACCAAAGTGAATCGATAGGACAAATGACTGGATTCTTCAGCTTCGATGAAATAGGGCGAGTTCGGCTGTTCGTATACTACAGGATAATTTCGAATTGTCTCCAAAAAATTTTTTATTCCTGCAAAACGGAGCAATTTGAGTCTTTGAATATGAGTAGTAGGAGAGGGTTCACATCTTTACATTTTTTTTGTTGATATTGAATTTATTTTTTTTTTTACTTCATTTTTTTATGCTATTTCGTATTGTAAAATTCCTTTCTTTGTAGGATCATTTTCCCCCTAGAGGGAGAATTAAAAATTTTTTAGAATGGATTGGTACCTATGCCTAGATCACGGATAAATGGAAATTTTATTGATAAGACCTTTTCGGTTGTGGCCAATATTTTATTACGAATAATTCCAACAACTTCGGGCGAAAAGGAGGCATTTACCTATTACAGAGATGGTGTGATTTGATTCTTTTTTTGACCCCAGTCTTATTCTTATGAGAAAGAAAAAAATCGACGCTTCTTGAAGGTGAAGTTTATAAATAGAACAATTCCTTCTGTCGTGTATCCTCGATTAATGCAGCCTCATATGCTTCAACTATCCGTTTTAGTATTGAGCGAAAGGTTACACCTATTGGTTCTGTATTCTGGGCCAACCCTACTCTACTAGTTCGAATAGGCAGCATTGGTGAAAAGCACTACACCTAGAAATCAACAAGACTAAAGTAAAGCTTTGTTAAAAATGATTTACCTCCTCCCCTTTCTCTGGGTTGGGGCTTAAAAGAGTGGTTGGGACAACAAATATCCATCTTGTTCGTACTTTGGATACCCAGATAACCATCAAAGACTGTTGAAGTGACTAATTCCTGAAAATTGGGGGGCGTTGAGGACAAAGAAATTGTTGGAGTTACCATTTCTATCTAGTACCAACACGTTTGACGTTAACAAAAGCTCCCACGCAGGAAGGTTGGCTAGAAATTTCATGCAAAAACACTAGCCCCGCTCAATTCATAATTAAAATAATAGATACATGTAATCAAAAACGAATGAAATATTCTCATTATGCATAAAAGGGAGGAGCCGTATGAGATGAAAATCTCACGTACGGTTCTGGAACGGAGATTCGTTTTTCTTTTAATCGAATGACGACCGTAACGGATGTCAGCCCAATCCGAAGGAAATTATGCAGAAGCTTTACAGAATTATTATGAAGCTATGCGACTAGAAATTGATCCCTACGATCGAAGTTATATACTCTATAACATAGGCCTTATTCACACAAGTAATGGGGATCATACGAGAGCTTTAGAATATTATTTTAGGGCACTAGAACGAAACCCATTCTTACCACAAGCGTTTAATAATATGGCTGTGATCTGTCATTACGTGCGACTATCTCCACTATAGAAAGCTAAAAGTAAAGAAATAAAAAGGGCTCTCTACATATGCATCGTCAAAAACAACGATTTTTATGAGCTGTAGTAAGGAACTAAACTTCATATGCGTCGAAAATATGAATAAATAAGATATGCCTAGATACTTTATTCTATGGATAAAAAAATCGAATTGATAAAGAAGAAGCACCGTAAAGATCAATTAACGAGGTTTGGTTTGGGCCAATACAATAAGAACTGCTTACTTCTGCCATACATAATAGAAGATAGAGAAAGGTTAGTAATCTGCTTATGTAATAGAAGGCGATCCACAAAGGTATTGAGCAGCGGTGTAGGATCAGATCCCAAAGATAGTAAGGCTTTTTCCTGCATAAGAAAGCCTTTTTCAAAGATTCTATATAACTTTTTTATATGAAACCGAGATAGTTACCTTGCAGAAAATGTTAACGAAAAGAGGAAATGTGCATCGCATCCTTTAGTCGTCTGAAGGTGGGATAAAAGATAAAACAAAAATGAATTAGAAAAAAAATTCAAGTTTGAAACTCATGCAATTAACCTCTTTTGGTTAACCCGAAACCGAAAAGCGAGATTGATCATAGATCAATCTCCTTCCATTCGGTAGATAAAAAAAATGGATACCAAAAGAATTTACTGTTGAGCCGTATGAGTTAGGAAACTCTCAAGTACGGTTCTAAGGGAAGGAACCCCCTATTCCGACCGGGGAGAGCAGGCCATTCGACAGGGAGATTCGGAAATTGCGGAGGCTTGGTTCGATCAAGCTGCTGAGTATTGGAAACAAGCGATAGCGCTTACTCCGGGTAATTATATTGAAGCACATAATTGGTTGAAGATCACGAGGCGTTTCGAATAAAAAATTTCAAATGTGTGATCTTTGTTAAAATGAATGTTCTATCTATGAGTAAAAAAAAAAGGATCGGAAGAACCAATCAAAGACTTTAATTCTATCCCTTCTAAGAGCGTTTGTCGAGTATTTCGTATGGGTAAAGAATAAACAAATAGAGTACAGACTAGATTTCTTTCTTTTAGATTATTAGCTATTAATACTAAAAAAAAGAAATACTTTCACTTGAATTTGACTGATTTATTTCTATTTCTTTATAATAAATTCTTTATAATAAATATAAAGAAATAGAAATAAATCAAAAATACCTTCAAATAACTATAGAGTAAT